TAGCCTCTGTTCTTCTTTAGATCCCTTGTTTCACTCCGATAGTATCATAAATCGAGTCAATGCAGAGGAAATGAATACATTTCTATACTATTTAGTAAGTGAAATATATAAAACATAATCCGGATTATGCCAATCACTTATTCTACTGGATCTTACGGAGCCTGTTCATATCATACACGACATGATCGGGTCTGATCATAGAAAAGATTCTCTTCAAACGAACCGGCCTATCTTCTGTATGGGGCTTACGCGGTGGTTGGAACAAAGACACATTTTTTTGTTGTGAATTCAAATGTGGCAGATAGATAAGGACATATATCTGCAAGGCCCGATCAATAGTTCAAGTCACACACTCCCATAATCCATTTTATCTTCGGAAAATTCGCTTCAACTATGAGTGTCAAAAAAATAATACATTTTTGTAGAGTTGAAGAGAAATATCCCAATACATGTCTTATTTTTTTTTTTTCAATAATCCATATTTGTAGCAATGAAATACTAGTGTTCCTACCCCAAGTGATAGATGATTGATTACAAGATGGTATATATTCTTTATAAAGGACCAGAAATACCTTGCTTACGTATCATTGGGAAGTGCATTAACATAAATACGGCGGTAAGAAGAGGTAATACAAAAGTGTGTAAACTATAAAAACGAGTCAAAGTGGATTGTCCTACACTAGCACTTCCGCGTAATAACTCTACCAGAGGCGAGCCTATTACAGGAATAGCGTCTGGTACGCCTGTTACAATTTTTACTGCCCAATAACCAATTTGGTCCCGAGGTAAGGAATAACCAGTTACACCAAAAGATGCGGTCAATACACCCAAAACCACACCTGTAACCCAAGTCAATTCACGAGGTTTTTTAAAGCCGCCGGTGAGATACACGCGAAATACGTGCAGGATCATCATTAGGACCATCATACTTGCCGACCATCGATGTACTGATCGGATTAACCAACCAAAATTAGCTTCAGTCATTATATATTGAACAGAAGCAAAGGCCTCCGTAACGGTCGGACGATAATAAAAAGTCATAGCAAACCCTGTAGCTACTTGTACTAAAAAACAAGTAAGCGTAATTCCCCCTAGACAATAAAATATGTTGACGTGAGGAGGAACATATTTACTAGTTATATCATCGGCAATTGCCTGAATCTCAAGACGTTCTTCGAACCAATCATAGATTTTATTGAGATAGGTAAATCAAGGGGACCCCCCCGGAGAACCGTATATGAAAATTTCATCTCGTACGGCTCAAACAGAAACACCCAAATACTAGTTCTAACGGATGTGTGTAATATAAAGTTTGAAATTTATTAATTCTATGATTTATGATTCAATTTTTTTTTTTGAAGATACTAAAGAATAAAAATCCGAAAGCTCTTCTTTGTGGTTATAATGCCAAAAAATCAAGTCGGCTCATTCGTCTATATATTGATCGTTATAGGCCTCTTGAATCTTCTATTTACCTATTTTCTTTGGTGTTATTTATGTGTAATGCGGCTTTACTGCTGTTTTCTTTATTATTGATAGGAATTCTCTTGTTAAGACCCTATGAATTGATTAAAACCTCAGATTCATACTAAAACCACGATGATTCAATAAAACCCTTTCAAACTAAGTCTAAGTCCCAAAATTCCCTGAGTAAGAACCATTGGATCATCACTTATTCAATGAATAGATATAATGACTAAAAATCCAAACCAAAGAAACCTTTGTTTTGTCCTTTGATCAAAATAAGCATAAACGAAAGTTTGAAATAATAAAAATATTTCTATTTATAACTTCTAACTCTTTGAAAAAATTTTTTGAAGTCCGGACACGAGGTCTGACTATTAAGTATGAATCATAGTTCTAATAGTAATCTATTTCATATATTCCGTGCTCCAGATACTAGAATGAATATCCGACGAAGTAAAACCATCTCTATCAAGATGACAGACCCATTCTCTGTACTATCCATAGGATCAATTATACCAAGTCACACACTCATATTCCGGAAATACAGAAACAAAGAAATTCCACGGTCAAACTACCAAAATAGAATGGGATAAAAATCAGAAACCTAAACGCTTCACTTTGTATTGAAAAAGCCAGTTAATGGTTCTTGTGAATCTAATTCATTGAAATTCCATCCAGTAAAATGGAAGAATTATAAATCTCCAAAATAATAGATAGGAATATCGCGAATAGAGCCATTGCGAGACCCATCAAAGGAGTAGTTCCCCACCCAGGAGCTACTTTACCATATTCTGAATTCAATGGTTTCAATAAACTCCCCGCATTAGTTCGTTTTGGGCGGCCAGATCTAGAACTACCTTCAACGGTTTGTGTAGCCATAATATTTTATATTCAGTAAGATCTGTTGACTTTGTATACCATTCCGTTGTAAATAAATGATCTTATCATAGATCCATTGTGGTCTTAAAACTTTATAATGTCTTAAAACTATATAATAATGGAAACAGCAACCCTAGTTGCCATCTTTTTATCT